AATATTACTCTCGACAGACTTAATAAACCTAACTTAAGTAAAAAAAATTACTAAAAACAAGAGTTCGGACAACTCCCCTTTGACATTAAAAAAAAAAGGCACAAGGTAAGGGATTTTGTCGAGGAATCTTTTTCCTATTCATGTATCATAAGATTGGTAGGGAGATTTGGATCCCTTGTTTGCTCTTCCCAGCATTTTCCATATGAAAGAAATTAGGAATAGAGAATCTATTTCAAAATCAAAACAAGGTAGATTTTATATCTATTCTTTTTTATTGGATTTGATACATTGTGGTCAATCACGTAAGATTGGTGAATTAGTTGAAAGTACGGAAAGAGAGGGATTCGAACCCTCGGTAAACAAAAGTCTACATAACAGTTCCAATGTTACGCCTTCAACCACTCGGCCATCTCTCCGACATCAGGATTATGACTGAGTATCTGGGTAAATAGCGAGTTATTCATCGTTTTTTAGATTATGGTTAATAGATACCTTTTTTGACCGGAAAAATTGGAAGTAGATAGAAGGTTTTTTTTTAATGAGTCCGCTTTTATGTTAGTTCGTACTATACAATTCCTTTGTTTGTGAGAAAATTTTCTCACAAAAGAAAAGGTAAAGGAAATAAAAAGAGTTAGAGAATGGATTACTACCTATGCCAAGATCGCGTATAAATGGAAATTTTATTGATAAAACCTTTACAATTGTAGCCGATATCTTATTACGAGTCATTCCGACAACTTCCGGAGAAAAAGAGGCATTTACTTATTACAGAGATGGTGCGATTTGATTATCATTATTTTTTTTTTATTTCTCGCCGATTTGGATTGGAATAGAAAGAAAAACGAGTATTGAAAAAAAATCTACGCTTTTGAAGGTGAAGTTTATAATATAAAAAAAACAATCCCTTCTGTCATGTATCCACGATTAATGCAGCCTTAGATGCTTCAATTGTGAATTCTAGTATTGAGCAAAAGGTTTTTACCTATGGTTCCCGTATTACAGATCAATCCTACTACACTAATACAATATACGAATAGGAGGCATAGGGGAAGAAGCACTACGCCGAGAAATCAACAACACGAAAACTTTCTTCAAAATGATTCCCTTTCTTCTTCTTCTTTGGGATTGGGACTAATTAAAATGGTTGGAACAATAAACATCCATCTCGTTCGTACTTTGGATACCCGTATAACCATTGAAGACTGTTGAAGTGACTAATTCCTGGAAATTTAGGGGCGTTGAGAACAAAGAAATTTTTAGAGTTTCCTTTTTTATTTTTATCTAGCATGAACCCACTTGGTAGTAAGAAAAGATCTTTTGCAAGAAGGTTGGCTAGGGATTTCTTGTAAAAACATTAGCCCCGCTTAGTTCATAATGACATCACATTTTTACATACATTATTTTCATTATGCACCTAAAGGAGGAGCCGTATGAGATGAAAATCTCACATACGGTTCTGAAACGGAGAATTCGTTAAAGCGAATGACGACCGTAACGGATGTCGGCTCAATCTGAAGGAAATTATGCGGAAGCATTACAGAATTATTATGAAGCTATGCGACTAGAAATTGACCCCTATGATCGAAGTTATATACTCTATAATATAGGCCTTATCCACACAAGTAATGGGGAACATACCAAAGCTTTAGAATATTATTTTCGGGCATTAGAACGAAACCCCTTTTTACCACAAGCTTTTAATAATATGGCTGTGATCTGTCATTACGTGCGACTATCTCCACTATAGAAAAAAAGAACGAACAGCTAGTCAATGAAATACTAGAAACAAAAAAAAAGGGCTTTCTACATAAGCATCGTCCAAAACGATTTTTTATCAGCTGTAGCAAATAAATAAACTTCATCGATCGAAATATGAAGTGAAGACTAGATATGCCTAAATACTTTCTTTCTATGGATAAAAAAAGATTTAATTGATAGAGGAAGCACCGTAAAGATCAATTGGAAAGGTTTTGGACCGATACAACAAGAGCTGTTTATTTATATCATAATATGAGATAAATCTTAGGAATCCACTTATGTAATAGAGTAGATCCCCGAAGGTATTGAGCAGCGGTGTAGCATCAGATCCTAAAGACAGTAAGTCTTTTTCTTTTTTATGAAGTATGAAAAAGTCTTTTTCAAAGATTCTATATAAATTTTTATATGAAAGCGGGATAGTTACCTTTCAGAAAATTCTAATATCTAATAACAGTGGACATGCCTTTTTTTCTGAAGGTAGGAGAAAAGATAAAACTTATTATATTAATTAATATATTAATTAAATCAAAATGAAAGTTTGAAACTCATGTAATTACTCTCTTTTGTTTAATCCAAGAAAAATCAAATATCTATAAGAAATCTCATTCAATTAGACATTCAATTAGACATTCAATTAGATATAAAGTTCAAAGTAGGTTAAAGTTAAAAAACTGGTACACCAAAACAAAAGAGTTGGTTGTCGAGCCGTATGAGGTAGGAAACTCTCAAGTACGGTTCTCAG